ATAAGGAATAAATTAAACAAACAAACCATGGATAAATCCAAGCGACCTTTTCTTAAATTCAAGCGATCTTTTCGTAGGCGTTTGCCCCCGATTCAATCGGGGGATCGAATTGATTATAGAAACATGAGTTTAATTAGTCGATTTATTAGTGAACAAGGAAAAATATTATCAAGACGTGTGAATAGATTGACCTTGAAACAACAACGATTAATTACTCTTGCTATAAAACAAGCTCGTATTTTATCTTTGTTACCTTTTCTCAATAATGAGAAACAATTTGAAAGAACCGAGTCGACCGCTAGAACTACTGGTTTTAAAGCCCGAAATAAATAGGCTTACTTTTTCTTCACTTGAATCATAATTACAAGAATCTAGATTTGAGTGAATCTAGATTTGAGTATCGTGTCGTAAGAAAAAATGAATCGGAAAAAAAGAAATCTGTTTTTATTGAATTGAACGTGTTCATTCATTTTGACTACTTTAGTATATTTTCTCATACTAATTTCTACTCTACCTTCCCGGAGTTCATTCTCCGGGTAACTCCATTTAAATTATTCTGGTGGATTCTTTCCAATCTACTTCCTTTATGATTTCGTTCGAAATCATATAAAGACAATTCCTATTTGATATAGCTATTTGTGCAAGTATTTTACGGTTAAGAAGCAACTGTCTCTTGTACAGATCGTGTATTAATCTACTATAACTATAGGATACTCCCCTTTCGCGAATTACTGCGTTTATCCTAGTGATCCACAAATGGCGAAAATCTCTCTTTTTCCTATCCCTATCCCGATGAGCCGAAACTAAAGCTCTTATTTTCTGTTGAGTAATAGTTCTAGTAAGCCTTGAATGAGCCCCTCGAAAGCTTGATGCAAATAAACGAATTTTTGTTCTACGTCTCCGAGCTATATATCCCCGTTTAATTCTGGTCATTGAATAAATGAAACTTTGACGAATAACTAATTGATTGCCTTTCTTTCAGTTATTCTTTTCCCCCTTCCTAGTCTATTAATAACAAAACGAATTTTTCCAATGTATAAAATCAAAATTCCAATGGCTTTGGCTACTCTAACCTTCCCGACCACGATTTTTTTTTTAGGTATTTCACTGCGAAATAAGACAGAACTAAGAAATTGTATTTTCCTAGGTATCAAAAATATAGTAAATAAAAGAAATAAAAAAAGAAATAGTGGGTTCCTTCGTTTCTATGGTTACTTCTTAAACGGTGAGGTCTTCTCTATACACCGGAGCCTTTACTTTATACTTTAATTTACTATTTAATCAACTAATTGATGTTATTGGGAACTTGTATAGTTCACACGCTTTGGCTCTACCCATGAATTATCCAGTAATAGGTCTTTCACAATCAGATCTACCTATACAGTAACGGTATTTAATTATGAAAGTTTGCTGGGTAGCTGACCCTCTTAGTCCGTTTAAATAAGATTTCCTCCGCTTAATGGATAACCATTTGTTACCAATGGAGAATTTCTTATCATCTTAAATTCAGGTGATTGGATTTACACCAACGGAAACCATAAACTTCATACACAATAGAGGGATATGGTAGAGTTTTTTTTTTTTAATAATGGATGGAGTTCCTTTTTCCATCCTATCCCATTCACCGGTACTGATCATTGATACTGTAAAAGTAGTTTTCTTGCTTTTGTGCCAGCTCATGATCTAAACGAGTCGCACATACACCCTAGTACATGTTCCTCGACGCTGAGGGCACCCCCGAAGAGCGGGGGATTTCGTGACATTTCTGATTGGCTGTCTTGTATTTCTAATAAGTTGTTTAATAGTTGGCATGTTGAATCGTATACATAATATGATGGGTTGGTTTAGATTGATCCTAACCGAATGATGGTGAATTACTTCTATTTAATAGAATATTCAATTCGAAGATAAAATCTCAAATCACAGATTTGCGCGAAATCCATGTTATTTTCCTTGAACCGCTACAAAATCAACAATTCCATAAGCTTGGGCTTCTGTTGCTGACATAAAAATATCTCTTTCCATATCTTCGTGTACAACCCAGAAGGGTTTGCCCGTTCTTTCTGCATAAACCCTTGTGAGGGTTTCACGCAGTTTCATCAGTTCTACCGCTTCCATGACAAATTCGCCTACTTGTGCCATATAAAAAGCACTATAAGGTTCATGTATCATTACCCTGATGATATAACAAAATAAAAGCTTCCCCTATCTCGCATGATAAAGCAAAGAGAAAAGAAAGATAAAGAATAGAAAAAAGATAGAATTGAACAACCGTACAGGCATCTTTTGTGCATACGGCTCTACAAGAAAATTGACCCCCCTCCTTTCTATTGAAGAAAGAGAAAATAGAATCTATCAGACTCAGATGGGTAAATAATCAAATTGCCATCCTTCCTTTCGGAGGAGTTCAAAAATACTATGATGGCTCCGTTGCTTTATATGTTTATTTTTTCTTTTTTTTGTCTGTGATTCAGCAATCCCAAAGTTTCTTTTTAATCCG